ATAATACGATGTTACAGCCTATCAGGATATCCATGTAATAACCTATAATTAAGAGATTAATTCATGAAAATATTTAATTGTACGTAGTACAGTAGAGGAGGGACGGGAAGGAAGCTAATAGCGGACCGGGATGGTAATTTGTGATTTTACAAATATGATTAATTCTGTCATTTAAAATTAGCTTTATATTTAATAATTATATGTGAATTTTTGTGTAATATTTTTTTTATCTTAATGGTTAAATTATTATTGCAGTTTTTAATTTTGTTATTTAAGGGATCTTAGATTCAGTTAATTATTTAGGAGTACAAAAAGTTGTGCCAGCATGTGCGGTTATACTTCTGTTTCAAGTTAATTATTTAGATTTTTATTAATTTTTATTGGTTGAATTTATTTTTGATATTTTTAGGTGAAATTTTAATTTTATTTATTTATTTTGGTTATGGATTATATTAAAGCTAATTGATAAACTAGGATTAGATACCCTATTATTTTAGCTGTAATTTATCAAATATCTTATTATTATAAGTTATGTCTTTAAAATAAAAGGGTTTGGCGGTAATTTAATCTTTTCAGAGGAATCTGTTCTATAATTGATAATCCACGTTTTATTTTACTTTAATTTAGTTTGTATACCTCTGTCATTGAATGTCTTATTAGGGTATTTTCATGAATTACTATATATTATATGTCAAGTCAAGGTGCAGCGTTATTAAAGGTTGAAATGGATTACATTTAATGTTTATTTATTGGATTATTAGATTTATATTTTATATAAAATAGGATTTGAAAGTAAATTTAATTATATAATTAATTTGATTTTGGCTCTAAATTATGTACATATCGCCCGTCACTCTCATCTTTAAAATGGGATAAGTCGTAACAAAGTAATTTTATCGGAAGGTGAGGTTGGAGTATTTACAAGTTATACCTTAGGGGTTGTATTATTTACAATAATACATTGTTTGTGCAATTCATTCTGGCTTGAAAATTAAATTTTTTATTTTTATTATTTTTATTTATTTTAATTGAAGTAACTTTATCTTTAGTATATTTTATAGAAATACTTATTTTAATTATAGTTAATTTTACTGTGAAGGACTATAAATTTAATTTTAAGAAGTATAATTTTTATTAGTACCTTTTGTATCAGGGTTTATTTATTAATTAATATTTATTTTATTAATTCCCGAATTTATGAGAGTTATCCTTAAATGTTTTTTATTGTGTCAAAATTATTTATAATTTAAGGATAGGGGTTATATGCTATTCAATCGTAATATATCTGGTTACTTAAGAAATGAATTCAATTCATAATTATTATGCTAATTTTTATTTTAATTAAATTTAATATAATAATTAAAAATTATGGGGGATTAGCTCTGTATTTTATTATATAAAAATTATTTGTTAATTAATTTTTGTAGGCTTGATAACAGCCATCTAAAAGTTCGTTATAGTTTATATTAATTATTTAGTTTATTTTGTTTTTTTTATTTATATTATTAAGTATTATTATTTAATTGTTTAATAATAGTTATAATGATGAAATTAGTAGTTTATTTTATTTAAGTATAGTAATTCGGCAAATTTTATCTTCGCCTGTTTAACAAAAACATGTCTTACAGATATTAATTTTAAGTCTAACCTGCTCAATGATTAATTAATTAAATAGCCGCAGTATATTGACTGTGCAAAGGTAGCATAATCATTTGTCTTTTAATTGGAGGCTTGTATGAATGGTTGGACGAAGGATAATCTTTCTTTACTTAATTTTTATGAATTTAATATTTTAGTTAAAAGGCTAAAATGTTTTTGTGGGACGAGAAGACCCTATAGAATTTTATTATTTTATTGATAATTTTAAATTAATTTTTTTATTTAATTTATTTATATAATAATTTGGTTGGGGTGATTATGAAATTTTATTAACTTTTATTTTTATTTATTCATTAATTATTGTTTTATTACTGATCCTTTTTTAAGGAATAAAAGATTAAATTACCTTAGGGATAACAGCGTAATTTCTTTGGAGAGTTCTTATCGATGAAGGAGTTTGCGACCTCGATGTTGGATTAAAGTTAATTTTTGGTGTAGAAGCTAAATATATTAGGTCTGTTCGACCTTTAAATCTTTACATGATCTGAGTTCAGACCGGCGTGAGCCAGGTTGGTTTCTATCTACAATGAAATTTGATGTTTTAGTACGAAAGGACCAAATATCAATAATATTTATTAAGGTTTGATTTACATTAAACTATTTTGGCAGATTAGTGCGGTAAATTTAGAATTTACTAATATAGTTTTTACTATAAATAGTAATTTTTTTATTAATTTATTTAATTATACTTATTTTAGTGTTAGTTTCTGTTGGTTTTGTTACTTTATTGGAGCGAAGGGTTTTAGGTTATATTCAGTTGCGTAAGGGCCCTAATAAGGTGGGTTTTATGGGATTATTACAGCCTTTTTCTGACGGGTTGAAACTGTTTTTTAAGGAGCAAACTTATCCTTATATATCAAATTTTATTATTTATTATCTTTCTCCTGTTTTTATATTAATTTTGTCATTTTTGTTATGGACTCTTTTTCCTTATTCTTTTAATGTTTATTCTTTTAATTATGGATTTTTATTTTTTCTAGTTTGTAGAGGTATAGGTGTTTATGGAGTAATACTTTCTGGTTGATCTTCTAATAGAAAATACTCTTTACTCGGTTGTCTTCGTGCTGTTGCTCAAACTATTTCTTATGAGGTTAGTATGGCTTTAATTATAATATGTTTTTTTTTATTCATTTATAGTTTTGACTTTATAAATTTTAATTTATATCAAAATTATTGGTTTATTTTTTTTTCTTTACCTTTATTTTATTGTTGACTATCTTCATGTTTAGCTGAAGTTAATCGTTCACCTTTTGATTTTGCTGAAGGTGAGACTGAATTAGTAAGAGGTTTTAATATTGAATATAGAGGTGCTGGGTTTTCATTTATTTTTTTATCTGAATATATAAATATTATTTTTATAAGATTAATTACTACAATTATATTCTTAGGTTGTGATTTTTCCTTTTTATTTTTTTTTAAGATTACTATAATTGTTTTTTGATTTATTTGAGTTCGAGGGACTTTACCTCGGTTTCGTTATGATAAACTTATAAATTTAACTTGAAGGATTTTTTTACCAATTTCTTTAAATTATTTTTTGTTTTTTTCAACTTTTCTATGTATTACATTAGGGGTATATTTCATTGAATTGAGTGAAGCTAATAATGGAATTTAACCATTATTTTATACTTTCAAGGTATATACTTATCTAAAGTTTAATTAGCTAATTAATTTTATCTCAAAGTTTTAACATAATAGGATTAATAATAAAGTATCTAAAGTATGTTACAGTTAAAATTTGTCCTGTTAAAATGAATGGTTCTTCTGCTGGTCGGGCTCCAATTCATGTTAATAAAATTAAATTATTAATATATAATCAGAATAAAATTTTATTTATAGGATAAAATGTATTACCTTGAAATTTACTTTTATTAGTTATAGGTAAAATAATAATAATTGCAATTGATAATATTATTGCAATTACTCCTCCTAATTTATTAGGAATTGATCGTAAAATTGCATAGGCAAATAAAAAATATCATTCAGGTTGAATATGAATTGGTGTTACTAGGGGATTAGCTATAATATAATTTTCAGGGTCTCCTAATAGTCGTGGTTCTATTAAAATTAATATTGAAAATAATATTAACGTAAATATTATTCCTATAACATCTTTAATTGAAAAGTATGGGTGGAAAGGTACTTTATCATAATTTGAATTAATTCCTATAGGGTTGTTACTTCCTGTTTGATGTAAAAATAATAAGTGAATAATTGTTATTGCTGATAAAATAAATGGTATTAAAAAATGAAGGGTAAAGAATCGTGTTAGAGTTGCATTATCAACTGAAAATCCTCCTCATAATCATTTAACTAGTTCATTTCCAATATATGGAATTGCTGATAATAAATTAGTAATAACTGTTGCTCCTCATAATGATATTTGACCTCAGGGTAATACATAACCTAAAAATGCAGTTCCTATGGTTAAAAATAATATAATAATACCTACTGATCATGTTTCTATTAATTTATATGATCCGTAATATATTCCTCGTCCAATGTGTAAATAAATACAAATGAAGAATAAGGATGCACCATTGGCATGAGTATTTCGAATTAATCATCCATTATTAACATCTCGGGTGATATGAATAATTCTATTAAATGCTATTTCAATATTAGCTGTATAATGTATGGCTAAAAAAATTCCAGTAATAATTTGGATTATTAAACATATTCCTAGTAATGATCCAAAATTTCATCATAATGAGATATTAGTAGGTGATGGTAAATCAATAAGGGAACTATTAATAATTTTTATAATTGGGTGAGTTTTTCGCATTGATTTATTCATTACTTTTTGATTCGTAAAGGTCCTTCATTAATATTTACAATTTTTGATACTGTGATTATTGTATATAATAAATATATAACTATAATAATAGTAATTATTATAGTTACTCCTCTAAATAAATTATTTAAAATTATATTTAGGGTAGTTGTTTTATTTATATTTATTATTTCATTATCATAGTTTAGAAATAAAATAGGTGAATTTAAAATTATTATTATAGTTAAAATAATTGAAAATTTAAATTTTTCATTTGAGGCAACTCTTGCCATGTAAATGAATAATACTAATATACCTCTTATTATAATTATTATAATGATGTATGAAAATCAAAAGGATCTTAATATTATTCCAATTATTACTGAGATAGTTAAAGTTTGTAAAATAATAATTAAAACTATAGATAATGGATGTTTTACTCTTATAAATGTTAGAGATAAATTTAATATAATTCATATAAATATATTTATTTCAGTGGGTAGTTTAATTAAGAATATTAATTTTGGAGATTAAAGGTGGAGTATTATCTTTCACTGATGTTTTAAAGGTCGCCCTATTTATGATTTACAAAATCATTGTTTTATTTTAAACTATTAAAACTTATTGTTTTTGGAATTTACTTTTATATTTATTAGAGGAATTTATGTATTCTGTTCAGTACGTTCTCATTTATTAATTACATTATTTAGACTTGAATATTTGGTGTTATTATTATTTTTTTTATTTTTTCTATTTTTAATAAATTTTAATTGTGATCTTTATTATTTATTAATTTTTTTAATTTTTTCTGTTTGTGAAGGTTCTTTAGGTTTATCTGTTTTAGTTAATATAATTCGTAGTCATGGTAATGATTTATTAACTAGTTTATCTATTTTATCATGGTAAAAATTATACTATTCATTTTCTTTTTGATCCCACTTTGTGTAAATTGATGACTTATAATATTTTCAATTATATTATTAACATTTATAGTTATCATGATAAATTTTGATTATATTTTTAATAATTTAAGTTATAACTATGGTATGGATATTATTTCTTATTGAATAATTATTTTAACTTTATGGATTGTTTTTTTAATAATTATATCTAGATATAAAATTAAGATTTATATATTAAATATTAAGGAATTTTTATTTATAAACATTATTTTGATTTTATTTTTGGTTTTATCTTTTTCTTGTACAAGCCTATTTATATTTTATATATGATTTGAATCTAGAATAATCCCAGTTTTATTTTTGATTTTAGGTTGAGGTTATCAACCTGAACGATTAATGGCTGGTATATATTTAATTTTTTACACTTTATTTGCTTCTTTTCCAATATTAATTAGAATTTTTTATATTTATAGTTTTAAATTTACTACATTTTATTTTTTAATTAGTTTAAATATGAATTTTTATATTTATATTTCCTTGATTTTAGCCTTTTTATTTAAGATACCTATATTTTTTGTTCATTTTTGATTACCTAAGGCTCATGTTGAGGCACCTGTTTCTGGCTCAATAATTTTAGCAGGGGTCTTATTAAAATTAGGAGGGTATGGTTTATATCGGGTATTTTATTTTATATATAATTATGTAATATATAATTATATTTGAATTTCAATTAGAATATTAGGTTCTGTAATTATTGGTCTTCTTTGTTTATGCCAAGTTGATATTAAATCAATAATTGCTTATTCTTCTGTGTCTCATATAGCTCTAGTTATTGGTGGTATTATAACATGTAATTTATACGGATTTTGAGGTTCATTCATGTTAATATTAGGTCACGGCTTATGTTCATCTGGTTTATTTAGATTAGCTAATATAATATACGAACGGACTTATAGACGAAGATTTTTAATTAATAAAGGGTTTTTAACTTTTATGCCTAGAATATCAATATTTTGATTTCTATTTTCTATTAATAATATATCTTCTCCCCCATCTTTAAATTTATTAGGAGAAGTCATATTAATTAATAGATTAATATCTTGAAGAAAGAGCACTATATTATTTTTGGCTTTGTCTTCTTTATTTAGTTGTATATATAGAATTTATTTATATTCAATTACTCAACATGGTATAATACATGGAGGATTAAATTATGAAATATATGGAAGAATTCGTGAATATATAATTTTAATTTTCCATTGAATTCCTTTAAATATTTTATTTTTAAAGTGTAGTGCCTTTATTATTTAATTCTCATCCCTTTTTTTTTTCTTAAGGGATGAGATTTTCATTATTTATTTAATCTTCAATTTTTATTACTTAAGTAGTTTAATTTTAGAACATCAATTTGTGGAATTGTTGGTGCATTAATTGCCTTAGGTTATTTCATATTATTATAAAATTTGATCATTGTTCTTATTTTTATTTGGTTTGTTTATTTATTTATTAGGTATTTTTTTTCTTTCTTTTGATCAAAGAATTTTGATTGACTGGGAGATTTTTACATTAAATTCTTGTTCAGTGGTTATGACTCTATTATTAGATTGAATATCTTTTTTATTTATTGGGAGAGTTATATTTATTTCTTCTATAGTTTTGTTTTATAGATATTCTTATATAATAAATGATAATAATAAAATACGATTTTTATTTTTAGTTGTCTTATTTGTTGCTTCTATGTGTTTAATGATTATTAGTCCTAATTTAATTAGAATTTTATTAGGTTGGGATGGATTAGGTTTGGTATCTTACTGTTTAGTTATTTATTATCAGAATTTTGGTTCTTATAATGCTGGTATATTAACTATTTTAACTAATCGTTTAGGTGATGTAGCTATTTTATTAGGAATTGGTTTAATATTTAGAGATGGGAGTTGATATTTTATATATCATAATTTTTATAATTATTTTTTAGGCTTTTATTTGATTTTTATGATTGTTATAGCTTCTTTTACTAAAAGTGCACAATTACCCTTTTCTTCTTGATTGCCGGCAGCTATAGCTGCACCTACTCCTGTTTCTGCCTTAGTTCATTCTTCTACTTTAGTTACTGCTGGTGTATATTTGATAATTCGTTTTAATTCTTTATTTATTTATTATGATATATCTTTATTTTTATTTATTTCTGTTTTAACTATATTTATATCTGGGTTGGGAGCTGTATTTGAATATGATATTAAAAAAATTATTGCTCTTTCTACACTTAGTCAGTTGGGATTAATAATAAGAATTTTATTTATGGGTTTTCCTACTATTTCATTTTTTCATTTATTAACTCACGCTTTTTTTAAGGCTTTATTATTTTTGTGTGCGGGTTTAATTATTCATTGTGTTAATGATATTCAGGATATTCGGTTTATGGGTGGGTTAATTAATATATTACCTTTTACTATTTCTTGTTTTGGTATTTCTAATTTTTCTTTATGCGGATTACCGTTTCTTTCCGGATTTTATAGAAAGGATTTAGTTTTAGAACTTATAACTATAAATATGTTTAATATTTTTATTTATATTATTTTTTATTTATCTATTGGCTTAACTGTGTGTTATAGAGTTCGTTTAATTTATTATGTATTATTTAATTATGTGGGATTGCTTAGTTATGGTTTGTATATTGAGGATAAAAATATAATTAATTCTATAATTTTTTTATCATTTATGGGTGTAATTAGGGGTAGAATTCTTTGTTGATTAATTTTTCCTTGACCTAATTTAATTTTTATACCTTTATTATTAAAAACTATATCTCTTTTATTTATTATTATTGGTTTTATATTAGGATTTGAATTTTCTTATATATATTATTATTCTTCTTTTTATATATTGAATTATAATTTTTTAGTTTCTTTTTTTGGAAGTATGTGATTTATACCTTCTTTTAGAACTTTTATAATTTATTCTAAGGGCCTTAGTGTTTCTTCTTCTTATTATTTACTGATTGATTCTGGTTGAGGTGAATATTTAATTTCTAAAATGTTTTGTTTGTTAATTATTTTTTGGGGTAAATTTTTATATATACTTCAGAATAATAATTTAAAGATTTTTTTTCTTATTTTTGTTGTTCTTGTTATTGGGCTTATTTTTATTTAACTTGGATAGCTTAAATTTAAAGCTTAATATTGAAGATATTAAAATGGATATTTTATCCTTCAGGTATACTTATAAGAATTTATCTATCTTTTCATTGAAAATGAAGAGTTTTAAGTTAAACTATATAAGTAGGGGATGAATGGATTTTAACCACTCTAAAAGATAGTTAGCAGCTTCTTTTGTTACTTTTCCCCTTTAATTGGATTAAAATCATTTTTCCCATTAACAATGGGAGGCCTCAAACTTTGGCTTCAATTAAATTTTAAGTAAGGAGCTCAATGGGCTCTTAATTTTAGGTCGAAACTAAATGTAAATTTTACTTCATTACTTGCGAGAATAACTATAAGTACCTTCTAATTGCAAATTAGATGTTATTTTTAACTATATTCCCATTTAGATCATTCAAGTATATTTGTTTTTCATTCATAATATAGACCAAGTGTTAATGTAATAATAAATATTGAAATAGTTGTTGTTCATATTATTATATTTCTTGTTTTTATTGTGATTATTATTGGTATAATAATTGCAATTTCAATATCAAAGATTAAGAATAAAACTGCAATTAAGAAGAATTGAATTGAAAATGGTATTCGTGCTGATGATTTTGGGTCAAACCCGCATTCGAAGGGTGATATTTTTTCTCGATCTATTGATATAGTTTTTGAAATAATAGTGCATATAATTATTAATCTTATTGAAATAATTATTGCTAGTGTTAATGATATTATAATTTTAATTATTACTTCTTCTTTATTAAGATCTTTTGATTGGAAGTCAAATATATTATTTATACTAAAGAAGTTAACTACCTCATCAGTAAATTGTGATATATAGAAAAATTCATACTACATCTACAAAGTGTCAATATCACGTTGCTGCTTCAAATCCGAAGTGATGGGTGTATGAAAAATGAAATTTTATATGTCGAATTAAACAAACTCTTAAAAAAATAGTTCCAATAATTACATGAATTCCATGAAATCCTGTTGATATAAAGAATGCGGATCCGTAAACTGAATCTCTAATACAGAATCTGGCTTCCTTATATTCATAAGCTTGTAAGATAGTAAATAAAATACCTAGAATTACGGTTATTATTAATCCATATTTTGTTTGGTTATATATATTATTTATAATTCTGTGATGGGCTCATGTTACTGATAATCCTGAGGATAATAAAATTATTGTGTTTAATAGTGGGATTTCTATTGGGTTAAAAGTTTTAATTCCTTTTGGTGGTCATGTTATACCAATTTCAACAGTTGGTGCTAATCTTCTGTGGAAAAATCCTCAGAAAAATGAAATAAAGAAGAATACTTCTGATGTGATGAATAAAATTATACCTAGTTTTAATCCTTTAACTACTTTTGATGTGTGCTTACCTTGGTAAGTTCCTTCTCGAATAATATCTCGTCATCATTGATATATGGTTAATAGATTAATTAATATACCTATTATTATTAAATATATTTCGTTTTTATGTATTCATAAAACCATTCCTGATGTTGTTGTTATGGCTCCAATTGATCCTGTTAATGGTCAAGGTCTATTATCTACAAGATGGTAGGGGTGATTGTTAATTATTTTCATTATATTACTTCTCTAGAGTATAATGTTCTTAGCACTGAAAAAACATAAGCTTGAATTATGGCTACTGCTGCTTCAAATATTATTAATATAGTTTGAATTATAATAATAATTGGTAATATAATTGAATTTGTAGCATTGTTACCTAATAATCTTATTAATAGATGTCCGGCAATTATATTTGCTGTTAATCGTACAGCTAGTGATCCTGGTCGAATTAAGTTACTAATTGTTTCAATAATTACTATAAATGGTATCAATATATTAGGTGTTCCTGTAGGAATTATATGTGCAAATATGTGATTTGTTTTATTAATTCATCCAAATAATATTAAAGATAGCCATATAGGTAATGCTATTGATAGTGTAAATGTTAAATGACTAGTACTTGTAAATACATATGGTATAAGGCCTAAAGTATTATTTATTAAAATTAATAAAAATAATGAAATTATTATCAATTTTATGCCTATTGAATTTTTTCCTATTAATATTTTAAATTCATTATATATTTTTATCATAATAGTTGTTATTAAAATATTAATTCGGTTAGGTAATATTCAAAATGTTATTGGTGTTATAATTATGAATCTTACTGATCTAATTCAATTTATTGATAAATTTGTTCTTGTTGCGGGGTCAAATGTAGAAAATAAATTAGTTATCATTTTCAGTTTATAGTTTTTTTTTTAATTGTTAGCTCTCTTTTATAGTTTGGTATTTTTTGTCAATAAATTATAATATTTATTATAATTAATGTTATATTGAATAAAATAAATAGAATTTCCCATCATATTGGTGATATTTGAGGTATAAATAAATATTAAATATAATATTTTTAACTTGACAAGTTAATGTTTTAATTTAAACTAATTTATTAATCATTAAGGGTAGTTGTTAATTACCATAATTTGGTTTAAGAGACCAATACTATAACTTTTTAGTTACTTAATGATTTATTAATTCATTTTAAGAAGTTTTTTATTGGAACTCTTTCAATTACAATAGGTATAAATCTGTGGTTAGCCCCACAAATTTCTGAACATTGGCCAAATATAATTCCTGGTCGGTTAATTTTAATTCTTCCTTGATTTAATCGACCCGGTGTTGCATCAATTTTAATTCCTAAAGATGGTATAGCTCATGAATGTAGAACATCTGCTGCTGTAACTAGTACTCGAATTTGTTTATTAAATGGTAAAATTACTCGGTTATCTACTTCTAGTAGTCGAAATTCATTATTATTTAATTCATTTGTTGGTTTTATATACGAGTCAAATTCTACATTTTTGAAATCTGAATACTCATAACTTCAATATCATTGGTGTCCAATAACTTTTAGTGTTAAGTTAGGATTATTTATTTCGTCAATTAAATATAAAATATGAAGTGACGGTAATGCAATAAATATTAAAATAATTGCTGGTATTAATGTTCAGATAAATTCAACTGTTTGTTCTTCTAGTAGAAATCGATTAATTAGCTTATTTCTTGTTATTGAAATTATAATGTAGGCTACTATGATAGTAATTATTAATAAAATTATTACTGTGTGATCATGGAAAAATGTTAATTGTTCTATTATAGGAGACCCTGCGTCTTGTAAATTAATATTTAATCATGTAGGTATTTCTAACAAAAGATATATCTTTATATATGAAGCTTAAATTCATTGCACTATTCTGCCATATTAGAATGATATTAATATAGGTAGTTCATTATATGAATGTTCTGCTGGTGGAGTTTTTTGTAATCATTCAATTCTTGATGTTAAATTATTGCTGAATAAAATAATTCGTTTAGCTACAATTCTTTCTCAAATAATTATAATAAATATAATGATTCTAATTATAGATATAGTTGATCCAATTGATGAAATAATATTTCATGCTGAATAAAAGTCTGGGTAATCTGAATATCGTCGTGGTATTCCTCTTAAGCCTAAAAAGTGTTGAGGAAAGAATGTTAAATTTACTCCTATAAATATAACTACAAATTGAATTTTTAATCATTTACTTTTTATAGTTATTCCAGTAAATAAGGGGTACCACTGAATAAAACTTCTTATAATAGCAAATACAGCTCCTATAGATAATACATAATGGAAGTGGGCTACTACATAATATGTATCATGAAGAACAATATCAATGGATGAATTGGCTAAAATTACTCCTGTTAATCCTCCAATTGTAAATAAAAATACAAATCCTAATGCTCATATTATTCTTGGTGAATATGAAAACTTTACTCCGTGTAGTGTAGCTAATCATCTAAAAATTTTAATACCTGTTGGTACAGCGATAATTATAGTGGCTGATGTAAAATAAGCTCGTGTATCGACATCTATTCCTACTGTGAATATGTGGTGTGCTCATACGATAAATCCTAAAATTCCAATTGCTATTATAGCATAAATTATACCTAATACTCCAAATGCTTCAATTTTACCTCTTTCTTGTCTAATAATATGGGAAATTAACCCGAATCCGGGTAGAATTAAAATATACACTTCTGGGTGTCCAAAAAATCAAAATAAATGCTGATATAAAATTGGATCCCCTCCTCCTGTAGGATCAAAAAATGATGTGTTAAAATTTCGATCAGTTAATAATATTGTAATTGCTCCTGCTAGTACAGGTAGTGATAATAAGAGTAGTAATGCTGTAATACCTACTGACCATACAAATAATGGTGTTTTTTCAGGTGTTATACCTGCTGGTCGTATATTAATAATTGTAGAAATAAAATTAATTGCACCTAAAATTGAGGAAACTCCTGCTAAATGTAATGAAAAAATTGTTATATCTACAGGGGCGCCTCTATGAAATATAGAATTAGATAGAGGTGGATATACTGTCCATCCTGTTCCTGCTCCAGTTTCTACTATACTACTTATTAATAATAGTGTTAATGATGGAGGTAGTAATCAAAAACTTATATTATTTATTCGTGGGAAGGCTATATCAGGAGCTCCAATTATTAAAGGTACTAATCAGTTCCCAAATCCTCCAATTATAATAGGTATTACTATAAAGAAAATTATAATGAATGCGTGTGCTGTTACAATTACATTATAAATTTGATCATTACCAATGAATGTGCCTGGTTGCCCTAATTCAATTCGAATAATTCATCTTATTGATGAACCAATTATGCCAGCTCATATTCCGAAGATAAAATATAATGTTCCAATATCTTTGTGATTAGTAGAAAATATTCATTTATTCAAGATAGGGTGGCTGAAGATTAGGTTATAAATTGTAAATTTATATATGAGGTTATTCCTCTCCTATCAATTTAGGCTTTATAGTCAATTTTATGATATTAGATTGCAAATCTGAAGTAGTTTTAAACTGAGGCCTAAATTTTTAATTAAAGCCTATAAATATTATAATTTTAACTTTGAAGGTTAATAGTTTTAATTAACTTAAGGCTTTAAAAAAAGCTTAAGATTGAAAATATTGGTAAATTAAGATTTAAAATTAATAATATATAATTATTTGTATTTTTATTTTTAAATATTCATTTGTTAGAGGTGATATAAAATATTATTATTCTTCTAATTATTTGTATATAGTAAAATAAAGTTAATATAGATATTATAATTATAATAATTATTATAATTATTATTTGACTATTAATTATGGATTGTAAGGCAATCCATTTTGGTAAGAACCCGATAAATGGAGGTATTCCTCCCATTCTTAATATTATTGATGCAACTGTTAATTTTGTAATTGTTGATTCATTATTTATAACTTGATTTATAAATAATAAATTATTATGATGAAATGTTAAGCAAGCAAGTAATATTATAAATGAATAAAATAATAAATATATATATCATTGAGGTTGAGATGATATAATAATTAATATTCATCTTATATGATTAATTGAAGAATATGCTATAATTTTCCGTATTGATGAAGTATTAATTCCTCCAATTGCTCCAATAATGGCTGATATAATTACTCTAATAAATATAATTTTAGAATTAAATATATTATTCAATACATATAGAGGGGCTACTTTTTGTCATGTTGATAAAATGAAAATTTCTATTCAGTTTAAATTAGTTATTATTTCTGGTAATCATATATGAAATGGAGCAACTCCTAATTTAATTAACAGTCTAATTATTAATAGTAAATTTATAATTTCATTTATAAAATTAGGACTAATTATAATAAATTTTCTAATTAAAATAGAAAATAAAAAAATAATTCTGCTAATTCTTTGAACTAGGAAGTACGTAATTATGGCTTGTGATGATTTTTTATTTTTTCTTTTAGAAATTAAGGGAATAAAAGCTATAAGATTTATTTCTATTCCTATTCATATACCAATTCATCTTGTTGCTCTAATTGTGATTAATGAACTTAAAATTAATATAAATAAAAATATTAATTGAGTAAAATTAAACATTAAAAAGAAGAAGATTTTACTTCTATAAATAGGGTATGAACCTACTAGCTTATTTTAGCTTACCTTTTTTTATATATATATTAGTGTATGATGCACAAAGAATTTTGATTTCTTTAGATTTAGTTTAATTCTAAAATATATAATAAGAGTATTTTAATTACATTATCTATCCTATCAAGATAGCCCTTTTATCAGGCATCTTATTAATCCACCCTTTTTTTTTCTTTAGGGTGGATTGTTTTATTTTTTATTAGTTTTGAAGAATCTATTATTTTTAATTCATTATTTTGTGAATTTGAATCCATAACTTATTGATTGGTTTTATTTATTGTATATTCATGTTTTAGTTAATTCGATTATAAATTTGATTTAATCGATTCATTATTCCTTAATT